ATCAAATCGCACCATCTCTGTAATAGGTGAATGCCTCTTTTTCTCCTGAAGTTGTCGGAATTATTCGTAATAAGATATTGGCTACAATTGAAAAAGTTTTATCAATAAAATTTCCATTTATCCCAGATCTAGACATAGGTGTATTAATCCATTCTATAATTTTTTTGAATTTCCTTTCGTGAGAAAATGATCTCACAAACAAAGGAATTGTACAGTACGAAATAACGTAAAAACGGATTCATTAAAAAAGACGCCCTTTTACTCCAATTGTTTATTTTTGACAGGAATCAATAAAAAAAAAATTTCATATTTGAATCCGATTCGATTTCATCCAAATGTAGTAATATAAAAATGAAGGGAACTGTTCCTATTTCATTGAGGTTGAAGAATCAAAGAATTTCTCTTAGAGATTAGGATAATTCGAGAAGTTTTGATTCAAAAGAGGAAAAAGAATCAAATAATAATTCTATGATTAAAATGGAATCCCGTCTGCTTTGTGTTATGTGTATAGTGGGTATACGCTATACAATCAAATAGAAAAACCGGGGGGTGGTTCATGAATTTGGAATAAATCTATGGGTTAAGAGGTTGAAGTAAGGAATTCTTGTTGAAAAATCGAAAACTGGAACTGGAAAAGGATTTTAGAATTTTTATGAAAATAGAATAATAGTTTAAACTAAATAGAATCGTGGTATAAAGGTAGCCATTAAACATAGTCTAAAAAAATAGATCGATCCGCGGATTCGTTCCAATTGAGTGATTTAATCCGGTATAAATATTAGAAAGGGCGGAAACATTATCTTCGCAAACATGAATAGATATATCTTTATTTTACAATTTTTTTTTTTCATAAAAAAAATTATCTTTATCCCCAGCCTCGGAGGGAGGATTTATCTTTGATGAAAACTTTTATGCTTTTAGAGTTCCATTTTTAGAGTGAAAATGGAATGTACATACCTATACAAAATGAATATCAATGGCTCACTATTCACTCGGGTTTTGAGCCATAATCATTATGTAGGAGAGATGGCCGAGTGGTTGAAGGCGTAGCATTGGAACTGCTATGTAGACTTCTGTTTACCGAGGGTTCGAATCCCTCTCTTTCCGTATTCTTCACCTAATTCATCAATGTTACTGGCCACAATGCATCAAATAAGAATGGATACTCCAACAACTAGCCTGTAGCTTTTCTTTGATATGGATTCTTTATTCCTAATCCTAATTTCTGTGGTACGAAAATACTGGATAAAATGGACAAGGAATGAAAATACCCTACTGATCTATAGATACATGAATGAGAGAAAAATCCCCAGACCAAAACCCTTAACTTACTTCCCTCAGCCCCTTTACTTAAGCGAAAAAAGGGGGGGCAAAATTTGCCGTGTTATTTTAGTTAGGATTAAGTCTGACGAGAGTAATATTCTACAACTAGCAATTCATTTATTTTCAAACCGACCCACTTACTATCTATTATTTGATTGACTAATCCTTTATATTGGAATGGGTGAAGAGTCAAATGTTTTGGTAATTCCTCAGGGGGGGATGAATCAAGATAATTTTGAATCAGAGTCTTAGATTTTTTTTCATCTCTCACCGTAATAATATCTCTGGGTTTGCATCGATAACTTGGTATATCTACTATACGACCATTAACTAAAATATGCCTGTGGTTAACTAATTGGCGGGCTTGAGGAATAGTCGAAGCCATACCCAATCGAAAAAGGATGTTATCCAAACGCATTTCAAGTAGTTGTAGTAAAACCTGACCTGTTGACCCTTTGGCTTTTCCGGCGATACGAACGTATTTAAGTAATTGTTGTTCCGTAAGACCATAATGAAAGCGCAATTTTTGTTTTTCTTCTAAACGAATACGATATTGCGATTTTTTGCCGGGGCGCGATTGGGTTCGAAGATCGCTTCCGGCTCTAGGCTTTTTACTAGTTAGCCCCGGTAAAGCCCCCAGACGGCGGATTTTTTTGAAACGAGGTCCTCTGTAACGCGACATAAAGACTCCTTTTTTTTTATGAAATTTCATAAACCAAAATTAAAACTAAACTAAAATATGATAAATGAAGCGAAATTTACTGAAGTATTACAAAGAATAATTAGAGGAATTGTATCAATAGTCAGACCTTATTGTATAGAAATATTGTATATATAATTGTATTATATAAATAAAAAAGAAAAAGAATTTGAAATAATCGAAAAAAAAAAAATGAAGGGCTCTTTTCTTGATTGATTTGTTCTACAGAGACCAAACCCCTCCAATCCAATTTTTATTAATAATTGGAAGTTTCTATGAAATAATCGAAGGGGAAGGGGCTCGGCGACCTTTAGGAACGGGCAAAGAAGCTTTTCACTTTAGATTTCAATTATCTAAAAAATAAAACAAATGGAGAAAAGCCGGCTATCGGAATCGAACCGATGACCATCGCATTACAAATGCGATGCTCTAACCTCTGAGCTAAGCGGGCTCACATAACATAAATTGTACACGTATACTAATTTAGTAAACTACTGCTGCTGAGATCTTAACTGTTTATTCTTAATTATCTTAACTGTTTATTCTTAATTATTTCATAATAAATATGATATAAATGTAGAAAAATTCAACTATAGAAACGAATAAGAATGGAAAATCTAATTTTCAAAAATATTTCATTTTGATATATTAATTTAGATCTATTTCTCAAATATATGTTTATCAATAATAAATATCTTAATTTGTTTAATTAGAGACGAATATTTTTTTTACTATTCCATATTTCATATTTCCTTTACTATTTTTTAATATTGTTTTTTGATATTTTACTATATAAAAAATAAAATAAAAATAAAACTATATAAATTCTAAATAAAATATTTTAGTACATGGTTTTTTATTTCTAGATATTTATTTAGATTTAGAATTTGAAATCGAATTTTGTACCTAAAGTTAGGAATATAATCTAGTAATTAAGTTAGAATCTTATTGTATATTTATTGTATATTATAATCGTATAATATAATATATTAATATAATTAATTAATTATTATATCTATTTGAATCTATTTGAAAGCGAAAATAGAGAATTTATAAAATTTGAAATAATTTCATTAATATATAAATTAACGGAATGATTAATTGATTAATTATATCCATTCGATTAGTTATGGCTATTAATGAAATTTGAAATTAATAATACTAAATTGCCCTTTGTCGTTTTTTTTTTTTTTTTATTATGATCTGCCCTAAGAAAAGGATAAGAGGAGAAAAGTGCAATCCAGACCATAATGAAACATTCCTAGGGTTTCATTCGGAAAGGCGAAACCTAAGACAAAAAAAAAAAAAAGAATCGACCGTTCAAGTATTCAAAATTGCACACTAAAAATGATAGAAAATCATAGAAATTGGGACATGTATATATATAATATATTATAATAGATATATGTTATGTGGTATATATCTATATTGAATTTCTGGTTGGACCAAGTATGGTCTCCAATAGAGATGAAAGAAGATAGATAAAAAATCAAATCGGAGAAAACACTTTTCAATACAGGAATCGATATCTAATCAATTCAACGGTTCCAGCATAATATAAATGGAAATGAACAAAAAAGGGTAAACGGCATCATGATGTGATCCTAATCACATCACAAAAAAAAGGGGGATATGGCGAAATTGGTAGACGCTACGGACTTAATTGGATTGAGCCTTGGTATGGAAACCTACCAAGTGATAACTTTCAAATTCAGAGAAACCCTGGAATTAAAAATGGGCAATCCTGAGCCAAATCCCGTTTTATGAAAACAAACAAGGTTTCAGAAAGCGAGAATAAATAAAGGATAGGTGCAGAGACTCAATGGAAGCTGTTCTAACAAATGGAGTTGGCTGCATTGTGTTCGTAAAGGAATCCTTCCATCGAAACTTCCGAAAGGATGAAAGATAAACCTATATACATATGTATACTTACTGAAATACTATCGCCAAATGATTAAAAATGATTAATGATGACTCCAACCGGTTCTATAATTTTTTTCTATCTATTTATATGAAAAATGAAAGAATTTTTGTGAATCGATTCAAAATCAAAATTGAAAAATGAAAGAAATATTCATTGATCAAATCATTCACTCCATCATAGTCTGATAAATCTTTTTTTTTTAGAATTGATTAATCGGATAAGAATAAAGATAGAGTCCCATTCTACATGTCAATATCGACAACAATGAAATTTATAGTAAGAGGAAAATCCGTCGACTTTAGAAATCGTGAGGGTTCAAGTCCCTCTATCCCCAAAAAGACCTGGTTGCCTCCCTAATTATTTATCTTCTCATTTTATTTTGTTAGTGACTCAAAATTGGTTATGGTTCGCAGTTATTCTCACTCTACTATTTCATTCACAAACCGATCTGAGCGGAAATTTTTTTTCTTATCACATCATAAGCCTTGTGTGTGATATATATGATACGTGTACAAATGCAAATGAGCATCTTTGAATAATGTATTAAATTAAAATAATTAACAATCTATATCATTATTTGTATTATTTGTACTGTATTGAAACTTACAAGGTTTTCTTTTTGAAGATACAAGAAATTCTACCAGGGCCTGGATAATATTTTGGAATATCTTTTCGTTTTTTAATTGACATAGACCCAAGTCCTATATTAAAATAAAATGAGGATGATGCGTCGTGAATGGTCGGGATAGCTCAGCTGGTAGAGCAGAGGACTGAAAATCCTCGTGTCACCAGTTCAAATCTGGTTCCTGGCACATAAGTAATTTGTATGAGTATATATTCGACAAATTAATTGATATGGGTCGACATACATATTCAGTATTCTAGTTATAGATCATGATACATACTTATCCATCTAAGTGTCGGAGCTATACCCCTTACTAATTTAATTAAGTTTTATGTATATAAAACAGGCAAAAGAAACGATGGGTATTGTGTATTAAAGTATACAAAGGAAACGAACTCCATTTTGTTTCCTCTTACTTTTTTTTTATT